TTATTTCTTCAATTAAGAGAAGAAAAGAGAATAGTAGAAGAATAAAAAAATAGTAGGAATTCTCTTATCCCATTCGGAAGGATCGCATCTTAGAATTATCTATGACTGTTTACGTCTCTAGCACGACCACTTGATAAAATGTGGAGGGAAGCGGGATAAATGGCCGATACTACTGGAAGGATTCCTCTTTGGATAATAAGTACTGTAACTGGTATTCCTGTGATCGGTTTAATAGGCATTTTCTTTTATGGTTCATATTCCGGATTGGGTTCGTCCTTGTAGTAATCGGACGAACTACGTTATAGACATGAAAGCGTAAGAACTCAACGGGGGCCTACCCCTCAAATCAGACAACGAAATAAGTGATAGGCCCCGTTGAGTTCTTAATAATCATAATTTTTTGTTTTGTTCGTATACGTATAAACGACAAAATAGATCACTTTTTTCGATGCTTCAAAAAACTCCATTTCATTTTTTTCTGATGATTTTTTTTTTTTAATTAACTTTCAGAACATCTGTTCCCCGATAGTATCTATCGATACTTTCAAAGTTAGAAGAAAGTAAGGAATCACTCTATTTCTTTTTCCTGGATCACAGAATAACAATCCGTCTATATATAGATTTCTGTCGATCAGATATCATGTAAAGCCTTTCTATACTAGTCCAACTTTCCTTTATTTATTTTTTTTAGTATCTCATCAATTGAAAGTGTTTTATAAGTTCATTGAAGAAGTTCTATTTACTCAATAACATTCCATTTACTCAATAAAATTCCATTTCTTTTTTTTCCACTACTTAATTATACGTATACGATTATACGTATACGTAAGAAATCCAAAAAAAGTTATGATAAACCTGGAAAAAAAGCTAAACTAAGAAATCGAAACGTAAGAATAGGAATTTTTGACGAATAGAATCAAGAACCATTATTATTTCGACACCAGAAAGGGAATTTTCCACATCCCTTTCTGGTGTCGAAGACTAGGACAACAAATAATACCTTTTAGAATTATAATCCCTTGTTCCCTTCATTTATCCTTCCTTTCTTTATCTACCTAATCTACCTATCTTATTTTAGTATCTAGTTAGAGTCGAGTTTGATTCTATTAGAATAGAAAACGATTGACACATTCTATGATATTTAAATCTGACAATAGTGACATAGTCACACCCCTCTAAGTTTGATTGAAAAAACAAAGAGGGGGTAAAGTCAAATAGCCTTCTTCACAATATATATATCTATACTATTAGTTAGTAGTTAGGAGTACAGTGCAAGAAATTCCCGACATCTGATAGAAAAAGAATATAAACAAGCAAAAGGCTTTTCATAATTTTTTTTTGATCATACATAATATAATTGCCAACAAGAATTTGGTTCTTTTTACAAACTTGATGTTGATAAATCCACGTATCTAGAAATTCATTTCGGACAATTGAACCTTCTCAAACTGTTTCTTTTTAAGAACCAAAAAGATTTGTGCTAAAACAACAGATGCCAAAAAGAACAAAAGGCCTTGGACACGTAATGGATCTTGAAGTACTATTTCTGCATCTCCCTGACCAAATCCACCCACATTAGGATTACTTGTTAATGGTTGATCAAGTTTGATAGATTCGCCCTCTGAAACACGAAGTTCTGGTCCCCGAGGGATAATATCAACCACTTCACGTCCATCCGATGCATCAGCTATGGTTATTTCGTATCCCCCCTTTTCTTTTCGTATGATTTTGTTTACTATACCCGCTGCTGTAGCATTATAAACCGTATTGTTACTTTTAGTTCCGTCGGGATAAATCTGACCTCTTCCCCTGTTCCCACCTACGTATATTGGATATTTTAAGAAGTGAACATCTTTATTAGTCGCGGGGTCCGGGGAAAGAATAGGAAAAGTGATTTCACTATATTTCTGACCAGGAACTGGCCCTACCACAAGAATATTTTTTTTAGTGGGACGGTAGTTCTGAAAAGACAGATTGCCTATCTTTTCTTTTAGCTCGGGCGAAATACGATCAGGGGGGGCTAATTCAAACCCCTCTGGTAAAATAAGAACGGCCCCTACATTCAAAGCCCCTTTTTTACCATTAGCAAGAACTTGTTTTAGTTGCATATCATAAGGAATTTTAACAACTGCTTCAAATACAGTATCAGGAAGTACCGCCTGTGGAACCTCAATATCCACGGGCTTATTAGCTAAATGGCAATTGGCACATACAATACGACCAGTTGCTTCTCGTGGATTTTCAAAACCCTGCTGCGCAAAAATGGGATATGCATTTGAAATGGATGCCCGAGTTATTATATATATCATGAGCGATACGGAAATGAATCGAGTAATCTCTTCCTTTATCGAAGAAAAGGTATTTCTAATTTGCATGGTCCAATCGTTGATCCCGAAAATTTCTACAATAAGATTTGGTAGGTCACTAGTCTAGTTCCCTATCCACGATTCTGCTATTTACTGAAATAATTTTACTGGAATATAGGAGGAATTCTCTAGATGGGTAGAAAGAGTAAGGTAAGTACGACCTTGAATGCTTTGCTTATGTACTACATCCGAAGCATTCAAATTGGATCAGTGAATCGTTTTTCAGTCATTCATTGAATGATAAATCACTACAAGTGACGGAGATACACGATTTAAATAACGAAAAATCCAATATTTAAAAATTGTATCTAGAATGACTGGAAAAGTGGAAACAAGACCAGATATAATTTGATCATGATGAGCAAATCCAAAATCGTTGTAGACATAGCCAATCATTAGTTCCCAACCATGGGGCGAATGGAATCCGATACATAAATCGGTTACTAAAAGAATAGAAAAGGCTTTTATTGTGTCGCTTAAATTATATAGGAATTCTTGAACCCAAGAGTTAAGAATAACAAGTTCTTCATTACCCAGAATAGAATAACCACTTAGAATAACGAAACAGATTATATTTGTCGAGAAGTGCAAAATCGTATGGATATGATCCTCATCGTGCATCTTGATCAATTGGATTGTTTCTTTGTGGAACCCTGCACGAAGCTTTTGTAGATGTCTTTCCGGGAATTCCTTTATCATTTCGTCCAAAAGGAATAGTTCTTCTAATTCTATGAATTTTTCTAGAGTACTCTTTTCTTGAATATCATTCAAGAAAATTTCGGGTTGCCTAGTATTCCACCAATTAGTAACCCAGGATTCCAGACTTTTATTAAATGAGAGAGAGATCCACCAGGGCAAAAATAGTAAAAATACTATAGATGAAAGATATCGAAGGGGAATGGATGCGTTCTTTTTTGTCATTTTTTCATCTGTGAATTGGTAATGAATCCACCTCATCCGTTGACTCTATTCGATCTAATATTTCTATCAAGCATGAGTTCTATTCTAAAGTATCGCGCCTATGAATCGAGTCTCTATTTTTTAGTTGTGATTCGGCGGTTAGTCCTTGAATTTAGTGTCGAAAAAATACAGAAATAGAAAAGGTAGAAAAGGAATCCATTTCGAATTCGAATGAAGAAATAATCAAAAAAATATTGTTTCCAGATATCTCAATTGATCAAATATTCGAAGCAATTACCCCTTTTCGATGAATGCCCGAAAGATTCAAATAATGAATATTATTCGGATTTCGAAATGAAAGAACTTCCTTTCTATTAACTATTTTCTATTAACTATTAAGAATTAAAATATCCAATATTTCGAAAAAAAAAAATTCGCTGGCTACTCAAAACCTAGTCCAGGAATATTTGAGAGAATCTTCTGAAGAATATTGTGATGATCAAAAATGAGTGGCAAAAAAGACAGAAAAGTTATCATTATAAGAGATCAATTGTTTGGTCATTAAGAAAGACAAAAGAAAGTATAAAAAGAAAGGGTCGATTGACAAAAGAAAATAGAGATAATTTACAAGATATGATCGATCCATATCTAACGTATCAATTCCAAATATTGAAAATAAAAACAAAAGATAAATTATTTAAATGTTTTGATATATGAAATCAATCTATTATTTCTATTTCGCTTTGTTACCTCTTTTGTTACTGAATTGAGTTGAGTGGGGATTTCCATACGCAAAAAAAGTTTCGTTTTATGTTATGGCCGTTCCGTACACGTTTGCCTTGCTTTGACCCGCCTGAGCGTTCTGAAGAAACTTCAATTAAGATTAAGTAAGTTATGCTATAGAAAAAAAAGAGGATTCTTGGGTTTGTTCCTCCTGCTAAGAAAGCATTTACTCTTCAGTTCATTTTTCAAAATACTTCAATTGGTACACGCAAGAAATAGGCCAATTCCGCAGCCTTTTGCTCAATTTCTCGTGGCGTCAAATTCTCATCAGTACGAGTCAAGGGAATAGCCCCCAGGCCTCTTATTTCCATATAAAGGACACGACGAGCAGAAATACCCTCTTTAACTTCTATTCTGATGGACTGAATATCTTTCATAAGGAATCGTAGAAAGATGCGGCGATTTTTTCCAGGAAATCCCCAACGAAAAATACACACTATTCTTTCTTTTCTATCAAATCGATCATAACCGCTACCTACATTCCATGTAATTGTGCACCACAAATAGGAACTAATAAAGAGACCCGCGATCCCATAGAAAGACATCACGATCCCTTGTGGGAAAAAATTGATTTGCTGAGACGGAAATAAAGATATTAAATTCCTATCAAGATAACTAGAAATTCCAACCAAAAGGAATCCTAATGAACCTAAAAAAAGGATAAAGGCCCAGCAGAAATTACTTGTTTTGCGAGATCCTGCTATAAATTCTATCCATATATATTCTGATCGCCAACTCATACATACTAGATCCAGTTGCATTTTATTGGATATTGGAATTGAGGGAATAACCAAAATCACTTTGACTTTCCTTTTTTTGTTCCCGAAGTAACTCTCATCAACTAGTACTATTCTGATGTGAACTTTTAGCAGTAATTCATCGAATTGGTTAGATATAATAATAATAAAATAAGAGCATCCCTTTCATAGGATTCAGCTACATACATATAGATACATTGGTGTAAATTTCAGACATGAGCTCGGATCCCGACCTATTTTTGAAAGAAAGAGAAAGTAGGTAGAATTCATTTACCCATATATATATATCATATTTACGCATGCATAAGAGCTCTTTTATTTATGTTCGGAGAAAGCCACTTGTTATTGTTATACAATATTAATATTCTACTAAATGGATATCCGTGTTCGCTAAGTCTTGAAAAAAAAAACTCGATGAGATTTGACCACGTCGGTTTTAAAAAATCTTATTTTTTTGAACATGAAGAAATAAAGAAGCCATTGCAATTGCCGGAAATACTAGGCCCACTAAAGGCACAAAAATAGAGGGTAAGTTGTTGAGAATTGTCATAGAATGGGTACCTCAATTTAATATTTGTACCTGTTATTGTTATAAATTATTGTTATAAAGATATATTATAATTCATATTCTAATTCGTATAGAAGTATATCTAAATGAGTATATATAATAAGTGCAAGGAATGTAGAACGAAATAAACGGACTTATTCATCTTTCTACATGAAATTCGTTTTATTTGCCTTGCCTCCGAATTCTAAGGAAGAATTCGCTTTTTATGTTGTTTTGTTGATAGAGGTTTACTGATTAGTAATCAGTAATAGGGGTAAAAAAAAGAATTCTCTGCATGATTCTTTGGACAATTCAATCTTATGTCACCACAAAAAAAATTTCACTTTAGACTCTACTTGATTGAATTTTTATTCAAAGGAAAAAAAGCGTGGAGCTGAAATAACTCACTCAGCACACCTTTTAAAAGATTACGTGGTACGATTGGATCGAATAAGCCCTTATGGAATAAATATTCAGCCGCTTGTGAACCTTCAGGTACTGCCTTATTCAATGTTTGTTCAATTACTCTTTTACCCGCAAATGCAATATAAGCATTAGGTTCGGCGATAATGATATCCCCCAACATACCAAAACTAGCTGTCACCCCACCAGTAGTAGGAGATGTAAGAATTGATACATAGAATAACTTTTTATTGGATTGATAATCATATAAAGCGGAAGATATTTTAGCCATTTGCATCAAGCTCAAACTTCCTTCTTGCATGCGTGCTCCTCCGGAAGCACACACTAGAATAAGAGGTAAAAATTTATTGTTAGCATACTCGATCAAACGGGTGATTTTCTCCCCTACTACGGATCCCATACTACCCCCCATAAACTGAAAATCCATAACCCCAATTGCGATGGGAATCCCATTTAGTTGACCTGTACCTGTTTGAACAGCCTCCGTTAATCCTGTCTTTCTTTGATAAGAATCAATACGATTTTGATAAGGTTCCTCTTCTGAATGAAATTCAATGGGATCCAGAGAGACCATGTCGTCATCCATCGGATCCCAAGTACCTGGATCAACCGAAAGTTCGATTCGATCGGAACTACTCATTTTCAAATGATATCCGCATTGTTCACAAATATTCATTTTTGACTTCAAAATCTTCTTATAATTTAATCCATAACAATTTTCGCATTGAATCCACAAATGCCTGTATTTTTGAGTTACTTCGAGATCATTAGAACTTTCTCTTCTACTTCGAGTTAAATGACTACCATTCGGGCTACTTTTTCTATTGGAACTCTCGCTTTCACTAATATTTCCACTTTCACCACAAATGTAATTATAAATGTAACTGTCACTGTAATTTTCACTACTACTTAAAATGTGACTATCAATACCAATACAGATTTGAGAATGAAGATAAGAGTCAACGCAATTATTAATCTGATTATTCCAACTAGATTGAGTATCATGCATGTAACGATCATAGTCGGTATTGTCACTTTTCGATCCATTATTCCTATAATTCGAATTACGAAAACTATAAAAAGAGCTTTCTAGTTCACTCAGAAAAGAATGATCATTGTCAATCTCCAAAATTTGATTTTCAATATCAAAATATATGGAATAACTGTCCCTATTACTATCCCTAACAAAAAGGGTATCATCAGAGATGAAATTGCGAATGTCCCGGATGCCAACTAAATGATCAACATTACTGTAACTGAACTGTCACTATCACTCCAACGATGAATGTTTTGATCCTTATCATTTCGAACCGGGTCCTCGCTTACACTGGGATTTTTAATAGGACCAAGACTATCCATTGATTTACTTAGCCCACACCTGTATTCTACTTCCCCTTTAGATAACATCGAATTGAACCACCACTTTTCCATAGAGCTTTCTTGCTCCTATTTACATGAAAATACAATAGATGAATAGTCAATTGAAAGAAATCATTCTCTTTTGTGAGACCCCGGAGTATCACTTCACTATATACATACGATCTTTTTCAATTAGAAATAGAAATTGCGGTTGCCCCCGTATTGTGTAAAATTCGCATCGAAAAAAGAAATAATTGTTTTCTCTCCAATATTTGTTCTCTCCTATGAATATGAAGAACCTTTTTCGTAAAATCTCGTCTACTAATACTAATATAATAAGTATAATAAGTACTAATATTTATTT